GCCAGTGACCCAAGTAAACGAAAGAATCGGTTAAATTTTTCATATAATCTCCTCGTCTAGCTAAACTATAAAAAAAGAACTCTGTCCTTTTTTTTTTTTTTCTTTTTTTTTTCAACAAAAAAAAAAAAAAGAAAATTTAATTTAATAATTTATAATTTAATTTACCTATTTGGATATTTGTAAACAGAATAAAAAACCTATTCTATTTACAAATGTATTTTCCAAAATTTTTAATTTTCAATAATAATAATGAGACTTATTAGAATTAAGCTAGAATTTGAGACCCAGTTTTATGTCAATTTCAAAAAACCTCCGTTTTTCGCAACATTCCTTAAAAAAAAGTTTCCATTAAACTAAAAGAATAAGGGGAAGGAAGAAAGCGAATCGATGTACTAATTCCCCATCCTCAAATTAGTCCTTCCCAAGGATTGTTGTCTCAATGAATAATTGTAGGAGTTAAATCTTGATAGAATTAAAAAAAACTACGAAAAAAATCCAGAATTTTCTTATTTATAGGATTAAACAAAAGGATTCGCAAATAAAAGCGCTAATGCTACAACCAGGCCATAAATTGTTAAAGCTTCCATAAAAGCCAAACTAAGCAATAAAGTACCTCGTATTTTTCCTTCCGCCTCAGGTTGTCTCGCGATACCTTCGACAGCTTGACCCGCAGCTGTACCTTGACCAACTCCAGGTCCAATAGAAGCAAGCCCAACAGCCAACCCAGCAGCAATAACCGAAGCAGCAGAAATCAGTGGATTCATGATAAGTTCCTCACACCAAAATAAAGAAATAGTTAATGATACAATCATCCGATGAGTTAGGACTTAATTATAATTAAGTCATCGCTAAGATTCATCCAGCCAAAAAAAGCAAAAACTTAAATTGAACTAATATAATAATATTCTTGAATCAAAGAATTACTTTGATATTAGTTCCTATCCACGGGATTTTTAAAAATTCATAATATATATATACGACTTTTTTATGCCATTTCTTTTTTGTGAACCATTATTTGAATTCTTCGTTCTTTTTTTATCACTTTTTTCAGCCAATTCACAGATAAAAAGGAAGAACTTCTAATGGAATCCCTATCTAAATCGAAATTCACAAACGTAGTGGGACAGATTATATAGATCTTTAACTCATATATACCTAGTCAATATCAAATATCACATATACAAGTGTTTCTTACATAACGTAAACCAACTATTCTACAATTGGGCTAACAATGAATAAAAAAATAGTTAATGATGACCCTCCATAGATTCACCTATATAAGCCGCAGCTAAAGTGGCAAAAATGAGAGCTTGAATCCCGCTTGTAAATAATCCAAGGAACATGACAGGTATAGGAACCACTAAAGGTACTAAAGAAACAAGAACAACAACTACTAATTCATCGGCTAATATATTTCCGAAAAGTCGAAAACTAAGTGATAGGGGTTTTGTAAAATCTTCTAAGATGTTAATGGGTAAAAGAATTGGAGTAGGTTGAATGTATTTACTGAAATACCCTAATCCTTTTTTGCTAAGACCCGCATAAAAATAGGCTACTGATGTGAGTAAAGCTAAAGCAACCGTCGTATTTATATCATTCGTTGGTGCTGCTAACTCCCCTTGAGGTAACTGGATAATTTTCCACGGTAAAAGGGCTCCTGACCAGTTAGAAACAAAAATAAATAAAAACAGGGTTCCAATAAAGGGAACCCATGGACCATATTCTTCTCCAATCTGGGTTTGACTCACGTCTCGAATGAATTCAAGGACAAATTCAAAGAAATTTTGGCCGTCAGTTGGAATGGTTTGGGGATTGCGAACCGCTATAACTGCGGAACCTAATAAGATAGCAATTACAACCCAAGAAGTAATAAGGACTTGGGCATGGACTTGGAAACCCCCTATTTGCCAATAGAAATGTTGGCCTACTTCGACACCAGATATCTCATATAACCCTTCTTTTATTAGTGTGTTGATGGAACATGATAAAACATTCATATTGCCCTCTGACAGAAATAAGAACTTTAAATTATTTTGATTCAAGATCCCCTTTTTTACTTAATTTACTTTAATTTTATATTTTAGTTTTGGATACCAACTAAACTAATCACACAATATCCCCAGTTTTTTATCTCTTTTTCTTTTGTATGATTCAGGAAGTAGTAACCGATTTTATAAATCGAAATACAGGGAGCCCCTCCCTCAAAAAAAATTTGATTTATTTATCTTATTATTAATCAAGAATTTTGTATATAGCTAGAACGACCCTCACAAATTGCGAATACTAATTTGTTAAGAATGAATCGAATTGAAGCTATAGCGTCATCATTTGCTGGAATAGAAATATCCGCGAGATCGGGATTACAATTTGTATCGATTAAAGAAATGGTTGGAATTCCCAAAGTGATACATTCTCTAAGAGCCGTATATTCTTCTTGCTGATCAATTATGATTACAATATCAGGCAAGCCCGTCATATATTTAATCCCGCCTAGATATGTTTCCAAGCGAGATAATTGTCTCTTCAACACAGCTGCATCCCTTTTCGGAAGACGATTGAATCCCTCTGTCTTTTGTTCAGTTCTCAAGTCCCTAAACTTATGAAGTCTTTTTTCTGTAGTGGACCAATTTGTTAACATGCCGCCGAGCCATTTTTTATTAACATAATGACACCGAGCCCTTATTGCAGCCCGCGACACTAAATCAGCTGCTTTATTTTTTGTCCCGACAATTAAGAATTTTTTTCCCCTACTTGCTGCATCAAAAACTAAATCACAAGCTTCTGATAAAAAACGAGCAGTTCTAGTCAGATTTATAATATGAATACCTTTACGCTTTGCAGAAATATAAGGTGCCATTCTAGGATTCCATTTCCTAGTACCGTGTCCAAAATGAACTCCTGCTCTCATCATCTCTTCCAAATCGATGTTCCAATATCTTTTTGTCATTTCTTTTCACACTTAAAAAGGGGGGGTACCCCAAACTAAAATAAAAATTTGTTCCGATGGAACCTTCTCTTGTACCGGGGATGGCCATTTATGCATGAGCCAAGACATTATTTTGTATTCATTATTATCTTTATTAGTGTTAACAAATTACCAAAGCAAATGACTACAGCAAACAACAAAAAATGAAATTCAAAATAGGAACCCGCTATTAGGAATTATTAAATCTTAGAAAAGTCAGATTTTGAAAGAGAAGAGTCACAAAATTCCTTGTGGTAGAATAAAATATCTCTCATATCTCCCTCGAATAAAGATAAATTCTTTGTTTTTTTTTCCAAAAGACTGTTGGTATGTTGCCGTGAACAATGTAAGAATCCTTTGTTGAATCCGGTCCCGGCGGGGATCACCCCCCCTAGAACAACATTTTCTTTCAGACCTTTCAACCAATCGATACGACCCCGAAGAGCAGCTTTTGCTAAAACTCGAGCTGTTTCTTGAAAACTTGCTTCGGATATAAAACTTTGAGTATTCAAAGATGCTCGAGTTATTCCTAATAAAACGGCTCGATAACAGATTGCTTCTTCTAAAGCACGCCCCGTACGTTCTGCTCGTAACAATCCAATCAGTTCTCCAGGTAAAAAAACATTAGACATTCCCTCTTCTGAAACCAAAACTTTTGATGTTATTTGACGTACAATAATTTCGATATGCCTATTATGAATATGCACCCCCTGGGATCTATAAACCTTTTGAATCTTATTAACCAAAGAAATACGACTTTGCACTATAGTTAGCTCAGCACCAATCAAGAATCCCCAAGGAATTCCAAGAATTCTTGTTATACACTTGTTCCAACCCTTAATCCGCTTTTCTAAGTTCAGCGATATTGAATCAATCGAGCGGACTTCTAACACTTGTTCTACTTTTGGAAGACCTTGTGTTATATCACCGGATCTCGATTTTTCATATATAAATGTAACTAATGTATCCCCTTCGTAAAGAATTTCTCTGTAATGCCCATGAACTTTTGCTCCCGGAGTAGCCAGGTAGGGCTTAGCGGATCTTATTACTACAGAATCCCTTTGAACAATTAAAACTTGACCCGATTTTAGGTGTGGTTCTTTTTTGGCTATACATACATTTTCACAAAAAAATTGTCCAAGACTAATTATTGTGGACGTTTCCTCACAATAATTATGATGATAATTTTGATGAAGAAAATACCAATTTAATTTTAATGGATTCAAAACAACGTTACTGTATGGATCTAGATTAAAAAATCTTCCATTTTCATCGATTAAATAAGAGTTAATTACTTGAAAAATATTTTTTAAGTTATCAAGTTGCAAATATTTAATTACCGAGATCTGATTATAAGTTAGTAAAGGCAAAAATGAATAAAAATTCGAAATTTGAATGGCTGTTCCTAAGGGGCCCGACGAATTTTTAATTGTAATTAGAGGATTTTTTTTTATTGATTGGTTTATAACATTGTGATATTTTACATGATTGAATGGACCAATTCTAAAACAATTAGATGATGATAAAATTAACAAAGATTGGGATTCCTTATTTCTATTTAAGAACATACGAATAGTTCCATGATTTTGTCTAAGCGATTGTTGAAGAATGCCAGCCTTGGGAGAAGTCGAATAAAACGGATTCATGTGATCTGCAGAGATCAATCCCGAATCTGGCGGATTATTCCTTTTTCTTATATACGAAATATGGGATTTCACTAAGCCAATTCTTATGAAATCTCGAATCAAACCCTTTGTACTTACTTCAACAAAGAAAGCTCGGACCTCCTCGAGGGAAGAATTTTTGTTGTCTTGGTCCCAATTCAAGACTAAACAAGTTCGAACCAATTGAATACTTGTGTCAGAAATTCCTCGAGTTGGTTTTCCATTTCCATAAAGGATATAGTTGAAAACTCGAAGTTGAATATTATCCTTTTCCCGAAAGAGATCTTGTGGAAAGAGTGTTGCCAAATTTATACTGTCCGCTATCTCATAGGTGGCTACGGGCCGCACCAAAACAAAAAACTTTTTCTTGGTTGGTGTGATCCGTTGGACATAAATCCAATTTTTAAATTTTTTGGATTCCTTAGAGTTTTTTTTTCCCCTTCCTGGTGGTATCAAGATGCCACTGTGTCGGGATATCTTATCTGTCTTGTCCGGAAAATGGATATCCCCCGAAAATATTTTTAGTTCAATCCTTTTTTTTTTTCTCTCCACTCGGATCAACCCGCCGACTTGGCTTCTTATATTTAAAGTGAGTCGTGTATCGACTCCAATGATACTATAGTTCTGTACCATTATGGTAGAGGATTCGGGTAAAATATGCACTTCTTCGGGAATGAAAAAAAAGCGATCTACTTTCATTTCGTATTTTGTCTTAAATTTTTGGACTCCTCGATACTCAATCATATCCTCTTTTTGGATCATTGAGTCCGCCTTTAGAGTCCCATATTTAATAATTCCGGAACTCTTTCTTCTGTATCTAGGATCATCAAAAAAAGCAAAAATACTATTTCTACGGAAAATACCATTTATGGGTATTTCTATTGAGATACCTGAATGCGGTATGAATTCTTTCTCTTGCTCTTGAATCGATTGGAATGGAATGAGAAATCTATTTCTTCGCCTTTTTGCTAATAAATCCGAGTTCTCATGAAAAATATCAGAATATATGAAATTATAATTACTAGTACCTGCGATTCCATTCAATTCTGAATAATCGGGAATCCCGGATTTTTTTTTATCATAAAAATCCGAACTAAAAAATTTTTGGCTCGCTTGATCGTTATTCCCTGAGAGGCTAGAAATAGATTTTCTTTCGATGGAAAGAAAGGGTATGTTCATTTGATCTTGATCTTTGTGGATCGAAAAAAGAATTAGACTAGATCCGCATGAACCTCCTGATAATATCCATAAATGACTTGTTTTTGGTAAGAGATGGACATTACTATATGTAAATTCGGGTGCATGGGACACATCAGTACTCCAGTGCATTTCGCCCTCTGAGTCAGAATAAATATATTTTCTAACCCTCTCTTTAAAATGAAAAGTATATGTTCCCTCGCGAATCTCAGCAATCACCTGTTCTGATTCCACATATTGATCATTTTGAACTAAAAGAAAACTTTTTGGTGGAATAGTAACGCTATGTATAATATCTTCGCTCTCAATAATTACAGACAAGTCTATATAACATAGAAAGGCAGGATGCCCGTGACGTGTACGTGTAGGATGAACCAAATCCTCATTGAATTTTATTTTTCCATTATAAGGGGCTCGTACATGTTCGGCAGTACCTCCTGTAAATACTCCGCCAGTATGAAAGGTTCTTAATGTTAGTTGAGTCCCCGGTTCGCCAATAGATTGACCCGCAATAATACCTACAGCTTCCCCCAATTCAACTAGGTCACCATGAGTGGGGCTCCGACCATAACATAATCGACAGATCCAAGACGTACTCCGACAAGTAAAGGGAGTTCGAATAGATATTGATTGTGTTCCAAAGGTTATTAATCGGTTGACAAGTCCAATTCCAAGATCTTGATTTCGAAAGGCGACACATCGGGAACCTATGTATATATCGTCTGCTAAGACACGACCAATTAATGTTTGAATAAAAATTCTTTCTGACATCATCCGATTTTTATTTCGAGGACTCACAGAAATCCCTCGGATAGTGCCACAATCTGTTCTACGTACAACAATATGTTGAACTACTTCAACAAGTCGACGCGTAAGATATCCAGCATCTGATGTGCGTACAGCAGTATCTACAACTCCTTTACGGGCTCCATAGCAAGAAATAATATATTCTGTTAAAGAGAGTCCTTCGCGTAAATTGCTTTGAATAGGTAAATCAATCATTTGTCCTTGGGGATCCGACATTAATCCTCTCATACCTACTAATTGATGTACTTGAGATGCATTTCCCCTAGCCCCCGAAAAAGACATCATATGGACTGGGTTAAAAGGGTCCGTCATCCTAAAATTAGGATTCATTTCTTGTCGCAAATATTCACTTGTAGCATACCATATCTCAATAGATTGGCGTAATTTTTCTACCGCATGTACATTCCCATAATGATGGTGTTTTTCCAAAATCAAACTTTGTTGTTCAGCATCTTGGACAAGCCAGCCCTTGGAAGGTATCGTTAAAAGATCATCAATTCCTAATGAAATGGATGTAGCAGTGGCTTGCTGGAAACCTAGAGTCTTTACTTGATCTAAGATGTGTGATGTATATGCCATCCCGAAGTGATCTATTAATCGGCTAATAAGTCGTTTAATAGCAGTTCCATCTATCACTTTATTGTGAAATACCAGATTGGCCCGTTCTGCCATAAGTACCTCCATATTCTGCTGAATGGGATTCGACAATGAGTTTGAGTCAATGATTGCAAAACTTCCTTTTCTCGATCTTGATTTGCGTAGAATTTTAGGTCAAGAACTATGCTACGGTCCGAGTTGAATCGGAGAGGTCTGAATTCACGCGGGTGTCCTAGAATTACTTTTTTTTAATACCATATTATTAGGTAT